TTGAATCCACAAGTACCAGCGGAGGACCAAGAAATTACTCGCCCCCGCACATCTGTAATAGTTACAATAGTATTGTGGAAACTCGCTTGAACATGAATAACCCCCTTTGGTATTTTACGCGTACTCTTACGTGAACCACTACGCGCATTCCTACGTAAACCAGCTCTTGGTATAGATTTTGCCATACTTTATAATAGAAATCAGAAATATATGGATATATCCATTTCCTATCAAATCAAAGGAAATCCTTTTTTTTCATCGGATCATATCCTTTACGTTAGAAAGTCCTTTTAAAACAGATTAGCCTTGTCTTTGTTTATGTCTCGGATTGGAACAAATTACTATAATTCGTCCTCTCCTACGGATCAGTCGACATTTTTCACAAATTTTACGAACGGATGCCCGTATTTTCATAATTGTCGTTCCTTAACTTAATTCCAAATATGCTTATTGGAAGGAAATAATTTTCTTGAAATTTTGAACCTCAAATTCTAGCTCCATGAGGGGAATACTGAAGTTGAAAAAAGCATCCAATCTTTCGAATACTTCTTGCGGAGTCTAAAAATTCTATACGTTTTCTGGTTGAAGCATAGCGCCTTACTTCAATTTGGACTCGAATCCCTCGTCGTATACGTATCAAACTAGGATTCCGTTGGATCCTTCCTGAAACAGAACCTAGAATTAGATCTTCATTATGAAATCTGAGCAGAACATTAGGAAATGATTCCGAAATGAAACCTTCATGAATCGCTTTTTTCGAGCATTCTAAGTAAAACCCTTAGAAGTATTAACTAATATAGGGGAGTGATACCCACTCCTCCGCCCCTTTTTCTTTTACAAAAAGGATTAAGGATTACCATATATAACACAAAATTTCTCCGCCGATTCCGTCTAGTCTAGCCTCTCGGTCTGTCATTATCCCTCGAGAAGTAGAAAGAATTACAATCCCCATCCCGCCTAAAATTCGAGGAATTCCTTGATAGTTAGAATAGACTCGTAGGCCAGGTCTACTAATCCGTTTTAAATTTAAAATAGTTCTAGACGGTCCTTTCCTATTCCTTCTATGTCGTAGGGTTAAAACCAAAAAAGATTTGTTGTTTTCCTGGTGTTTTCGCACGTTTTCGAGAAAACCCTCTCGTAAAAGTATTTTAACAATCTTTTCGGTCATGTTAGTAGATGTTATTCGAACCGTCCCTTTTCTATTCATGTCAGCATTTCGTATAGAGGTTATTATGTCAGCAATAGTGTCCCTACCCATGATAAACTAAAAAAATTGTTGTCTCCTATTTTTGATATAATCAACATGCTTTTATTTCAAAATTGGAAATATAATAATTATATATATATAATTATATAATAAAAAAATAATTTTAATATAAATTATGTATTTAGTTTCAATTATTGAATATCTTATTGTCTTTAATATCCATTTTTTGAATAATAAAATCTATTATAGATTTCCAAATTATCTATTTTGTTATAGAAAGGTATATGCGTAAGATACAATCTAATGCACTAATTAATCTATTTCATTCAAATACTATGTATAATAGAACTCTATTAGTAGGTATGATCTTATAATACCTCCAAATACTATGTATAATAGAACTCTATTAGTAGGTATGATCTTATAATACCTCAGGTGCTAATGAAACTATTTTTGTGAAACTTAACTGTCTCAATTCTCGGGCAATCGCACCAAAAACTCGAGTTCCTTTTGGATTTCCTTCTTGATCAATGACAACAGCAGCATTGTCATCATATCGTATTATCATACCGTTGTCACGTTTAAGTTCTTTACAAGTACGTACAATTACAGCTCTGACCACTTCTGATCTTTCTAGGGGGGTGTTTGGTAATGCTTCCTTGATCACAGCAACAATAATGTCACCGATATGAGCATATCGACGATTACTAGCTCCGATGATTCGAATACACATTAATTCTCGAGCCCCACTGTTATCCGCTACATTCAAATGGGTTTGAGGTTGAATCATATCATTTTAAATTTTTAATCTGTTCTTTCAATGCAAAGCAAAGAATGAAGTAAAAAAAAAAAAAAAAGAAATATTGTTTGTACAAAAAAAAAGATACCCGCAACTCTTTTTTATCCCTAAGACTTTTTTCTTTGATTCTACGTTCCTATCCCGAAATAATGAATTGAGTTCGTATAGGCATTTTAGAGGCTGCTATAGAAATAGCCTTTCGGGCTATATTTTCTGCGACTCCGCCCATTTCATAAAGTATTCTACCCGGTTTTACGACAGCTACCCAATATTCGGGAGATCCTTTACCCGAACCCATACGTGTTTCGGCCGGTCTTAACGTAACTGGTTTGTCTGGAAATATACGTACCCATATTTTTCCACCACGTCGCACATTTCGCGTCATTGCTCGACGCCCAGCTTCTATTTGTCTAGATGTAATCCACGCTGGTTCAAGTGCCTGCAGAGCATATTTTCCGAAACAAATATTATTGCCTCGATAAGATATCCCTCTCATTCTTCCTCTATGTTGTTTACGAAATCGGGTTCTTTTGGGGTTATAGTTGATGGTTCTTTAGTAATTCCACCTCTACTGCAAAACCGGACATGAAAGTTTCGTCTCATCCGGCTCCTCGCGAATCAAAGGATTCCAGTTTAATGAAAATCTACTGTGGATTCTTTTTTGAGATTTCATCTAATCTATTAGAAATTTCTATATCTTGTTTCTATATCCACTTAAAGATGTATTCCATTTCTCGATTCTTTTCTTTTTTTAGAAATAAGTAGTTTTTTATAACGAATCGTTATTTTGTTTTGCCTTTTGGCATATTATCATATTGGATAGAACAAGATTGAGAAATCTAATAAAACCCTTCGCGGGCGAATATTAACTCTTTCAATATCTACTTCAGTTGTAGGGTTAGCTCAAAATTTCTCGGAAGAAATGAATTATTCCCCGGTCCGTTCCGCCATCCCACCCAATGAATTATTAGAATTCGTTTTTCAAGAAAATCCTCGGTATTCATAGGTTCCGTCGTTCCCATCGCTTCTCAATTAATGGTTAGGTTTGAATTCTACAATGGAGCCTTTCTTGGAATTTGTTCTTGAGTCAATCTTCTCAGTCTTTATTGGCTCCAGGCTCTTGATTTATTTCTAGGAATCGATTCATCTAGTCTAGTTATGGGTGAATCGGCATTAATGCTTTATAACACTGTCTTTTATGAGATGACTCATAAACCGTACATATATTGGAATTATATATCATTGATATTATTGTTCTTTCTTTCTCTCACCCTTCCATTTATCTATATCCTTTTCTTTTATATATATATTTTATATACATAAATAACATAATTTGATACATCTATATCATATATAAAGAATTCAATTGGTTTTTCTTTTATTTATGTAAAAAAGATTTCAGTTGCTACAATGATATGACCGCTAGATCATATCTTGACTGGTTTTTGGTATCCAGATAATGCGAAGCGATGAGTTGGTTATTAGTTATATAGTTATTAGTCCATAGTGGGGGTCGGTCCATTTTTTTTTGAATCCTATTCCTCTAAAAAATAAAAAAACCAACGAGTCACACACTAAGCATAGCAATTATATAAACGTATCAATCAAATTTTTATTCAATCTTATAGAATTGAGAATTGTTCCTTTTTTTGCTTTAAGAGAAAAAGAATGAAAGGAACGAGTTTGTTGTTGTTTTTTTTTATCATTTAATGGATAGAGTGTAACGACAAGTAAAGTCTTCCTATCCCTCCTCTCTAAATATCCAAATTTTGATGCCTAATACCCCATGGATAGTTCGGACTGTATAGGGACAATAATCAATTTTAGCTCGAATGGTTTGGAGAGGAACCCGACCTTCTCTGATCCATAGGACACGTGCCATCTCTTTTCCGTTGAGGCGCCCTGCTATTTGTATTTGAATTCCTTTTGTATCTGCCTGTTCGCTTAATTCAATAGCCTTTTGTATTGCTTTGCGAAAGGAAACTCTATTCTTTAATTGTCCGGCTATAAATTCTGCCAGAATATTGGGGTCTCCATAGGGGTTTGTAATTTTTGTAATAGTAATGTTGAGTTTTCGGTTCACAGAATTAAGTTCTTTTTGTACAATCATCTGTAATTCTTCGATTCTTCGTGTCCTATCTTCTAGTAATAACTTTGGGAATCCCATATAGATTTTGACTTGAATCAGATCAATTCTTTTTTGAATCTCTATTCGAGCAATCCCCTCGACACCCGAGGATATTTTCATATTTTTTTGGATATAATTTTTGATACACTCTCGTATTTTTTGATCTTCTTGTAGACCATCCGAATAATCTTTTGGTTGTGCAAACCAAATCGAATGATGACTTTGAGTTGTACCAAGTCTGAAACCGAGTGGATTTATTTTTTGTCCCATAGTCCCTCACTATTATACATATCATGATATGTTATATTTTTATATTTATTTTTTTTGAACCACTCATCTTTTTTTAAGGAGAGGAGATCTTCTTCAAATTCATCGAAAGACGTATCTTGTAATACAATCCTTATATGACAAGTGTGTCTTCTTATTGGATAACTCCGTCCTCGAGCTCGAGGTTTTAATTTTTTCACGGTAGGGCCCTCGTTGACTTCTGCTTTACTAATAACTAAACTTGCTTCATTGAAAGACATATTGTGACTGGCATTTGCGGCCGCAGAAGAAACTAATTTTAAAATGGGATAACACGCTCGATAAGGCATAAGTGCTAGTAGCATAAGTGTTTCTTCATAGGAACGACCACGAATCTGATCAATCACCCTTCGCGCTTTATGAGCAGACATAGATATATGTTGCCCTAAAGCATAAACTTCCCCATATGTTTTCTTGTTTTTCATAAGGTTCTCCAGTAAATTTGAAATACAATTTTATTTGAAATCCAATATAAATAATAATCTATATTCATTTTTTAACGACGAGATTTATTATCATTTTTCGCATGTCCGCGAAAATTGATAGTAGGTGCAAATTCT